TATTCATTGATAAGAAAAAGAAAAAACGTGAACAGTGATTGGATTGATGATAAAATGGAATCCTGGGTTGCGAACAGTGATTCGATTGATGATGAAGAAAGAGAATTTTTGGTTCAGTTCTCCACCTTAACGACAGAAAAAGGGATTGATCAAATTCTATTGAGTCTGACTCATAGTGATTATTTATCTAGTGATCATTTATCAAAGAACGACTCTGGTTATCAAATGATTGAACACCCGGGAGCAATTTACTTAGGATATTTAGTTGACATTCATAAAAAGTGTCTAATGAATTATGAGTTCAATACATCCTGTTTAGCAGAAAGACGGATATTCCTTGCTCATTATCAGACAATCACTTATTCACAAACCTCGTGTGGGGCTAATAGTTTGCATTTCCCGTCTCATGAAAAACCCTTTTCGCTCCGCTTAGCCCTATCCCCCTCTAGGGGTATTTTAGTGATAGGTTCTATAGGAACTGGACGCTCCTATTTGGTCAAATACCTAGCGACAAACTCCTATGTTCCTTTGGTATTTCTGAACAAGTTCCTGGATAACAAGCCTAAAGGTTTTCTTATTGATGATATCGATATTGATGATAGTGACAATATTGATGATAGTGACGAGATTGATGCTAGTGACGATATCGATCTTGACCTCGATACGGAGCTGGAGCTGCTAACTCTGATGAATGCGCTAACTATGGATATGATGCCGGAAATAGACCGATTTTCTATCACCCTTCAATTCGAATTAGCAAAAGCAATGTCTCCTTGCATAATATGGATTCCAAACATTCATGATCTGGATGTGAATGAGTCGAATTACTTATCCCTCGGTCTATTAGTGAACTATCTATCCAGGGATTGTGAAAGATGTTCCACTAGAAATATTCTTGTTATTGCTTCGACTCATATTCCCCAAAAAGTGGATCCCGCTCTAATAGTTCCGAATAAATTAAATACATGCATTAAGATACGAAGGCTTCTTATTCCACAACAACGAAAGCACTTTTTCAATCTTTCATATACTAAGGGATTTCACTTGGAAAAGAAAATGTTCCATACTAATGAATTCGGGTCCATAACCATGGGTTCCAATGCACGAGATCTTGTAGCACTTACCAATGAGGCCCTAGCGATTAGTATTACACAGAAGAAATCAATTATAGACACTAATACAATTAGATCCGCTCTTCATAGACAAACTTGGGATTTGCGATCCCGGGTAAGATCGGTTCAGGATCATGAGATCCTTTTCTATCAGATAGGAAGGGCTGTTGCACAAAATGTACTTCTAAGTAATTGCCCCATAGATCCTATATCTATCTATATGAAGAAGAAATCATGTAACGAAAGGGATTCTTATTTGTACAAATGGTACTTCGAACTTGGAACGAGCATGAAGAAATTAACGATACTTCTTTATCTTTTGAGTTGTTCTGCCGGATCGGTCGCCCAAGACCTTTGGTCTCTACCCGGGCCTGATGAAAAAAATGGGATCACTTCTTATGGACTCGTTGAGAATGCTTCTGATCTAGTTCATGGCCTATTAGAAGTAGAAGGTGCTCTGGGGGGATCCTCACGGACAGAAAAAGATTGCAGTCAGTTTGATAATGATCGAGTGACATTGCTTCTTCGGCCCGAACCAAGGAATCCTTTAGATATGATGCAAAATGGATCTTGTTCTATCGTTGATCAGAGATTTCTCTATCAAAAATACGAATCGGAGTTTGAAGAAGGGGAAGTAGAAGGAGCCCTCGACCCGCAACAGATAGAAGAGGATTTATTCAATCACATAGTTTGGGCTCCTAGAATATGGCGCCCTTGGGGCTTTCTATTTTATTGTATCGAAAGGCCCAATGAATTGGGATTTCCCTATTGGGCCAGGTCATTTCGGGGCAAGCGGATCATTTATGATGAAGAGAATGAGCTTCAAGAGAATGATTCGGAGTTCTTGCAGAGTGGAACCATGCAGTACCAGACACGAGATAGATCTTCCAAAGAACAAGGCTTTTTTCGAATAAGCCAATTCATTTGGGACCCTGCAGATCCACTCTTTTTCCTATTCAAAGATCAGCCCCCTGTCTCTGTGTTTTCACATCGAGAATTCTTTGCAGATGAAGAGATGTCAAAAGGGCTTCTTACTTCCCAAACAGATCCTCCTACATCTATATATAAACGCTGGTTTATCAAGAATACGCAAGAAAAGCACTTCGAATTGTTGATTCATCACCAGAGATGGATTAGAACCAATAGTTCATTATCTAATGGATCTTTCCGTTCTAATACTCTATCCGAGAGTTATCAGTATTTATCAAATCTGTTCCTATCTAACGGAAGGCTATTGGATCAAATGACAAAGACATTGTTGAGAAAAAGATGGGTTTTCCCGGATGAAATGAAAATTGGATTCATGTAACAGGAGAAAGGTTTCCCATTCCTTAGCCGGAAGGATATATGGCCATGAAATAAATAGGGAGTGGAACAGAATTGACTGG